AGAATATGTAAGCGATTCATATACAGCATCTTTTTCATTTATTGAGGGTTCTAATAATTGATATGTTTCTACAAATAATTGAAATTCAATTTCTTGATCTGTATCCTCAATTTTTGGAAACTTAAAAAGCCCTTCTATTAAGCCCTGATCAATGAACCTACAAAACCCTTCAAATTGTATCTGATTCAATCCAGGTACTGTAGACATTCCTTCATTTCCACCCCCAAGCATTTTCAATTTCCCTGTGAATTTTATAGAAAAATATTCCACGATTTGCTGTCATTCTTTATCAAATCACATGAATCGATTTAGCAATAATGGAATTTATGTTCTTTTTACTGAATTACATGAAATTTAACCTAACCCCGTGTATGAAATACCTATTATGAAAAGAGAAAAAAAAATAGAATTTGAAACTCAACTTCGAAGGAAGGAATTCACAAAGAAAAGAGATATTTTTAACTAATACGATTAGAGTGTGTAATGTAATAAGGCTTGTATTTATTTAACACGCATAGATCTAATTCCAGCTATAGATAGATCCGTCTCTAACTTTATTGCAGTCATATTCGTTCGGGACAACACATAACATATCCTGTTAATTTTTACAATTTTTCTATTCAATCTATTTAATATAAATAGATTGAATAGAAAAATTGTAAAATAAAAAAAGGGTAGAAGCACGAGAATTTCCTGAGAATTCCATATAGTATATATATATGGATAAGATACCTGATTAGATAATATTTGTGTAACAATTCAAATTTATGTTCTAGGGTTTACATATACTGACAATTGCTGCTATAATTGGAATGAAGCAGGTTTTTTTTTTCAATTTTAAAGCAATATGGATTGGTTATGTATCAACTGAGATTTTATTATCTCATTAAGTATCTCATTAATAAAAAAAACCATTCTAGATTCAAATATTCAAGAATCATTCATAAATTAATAGTTAATGGTTGCGATTTGTCTCAAGATTTTTATCGTATGTGACAGAAGGTGTAAGCTTTTTTTTTTTTCATTTCAATAGAAAAAAAAAGGGCGGGTATTCTTATACACTTCATATATCTATTTGGCGACATGGCCGAGTGGTAAGGCGGGGGACTGCAAATCCTTTTTCCCCAGTTCAAATCCGGGTGTCGCCTTATCGACAAGAGATTTAATGTATTACGTTTTTTTTTAGAAAACTTTTTTACAACAGAAGTTAGCGAGTGAAAAGGAGTCTTAAGACTTGTTTGATTCTAAATTATAAGAATCGGGAGGTTTGTTCTAAAAAATACTGTAAATCTTTTCGTCTCGAATTCAAGGAAAGATTCTAATAGTGAAAAGGAATCGATCCATTTTGAAATGATAGTTGTTTCACTACACAACTATTGTAGTGTACGTCTACTTACCGAGTCTTGAATTAGATTGGATAAGTCGTTTAGAGAATTCCATTTTTAGTTAGAGAAGGGGCGGAAGAAAAACCTTGTATACAGACTGATAGAAACTATATGAGCGCTTCTCCATTTAATCAATATTAGTTAGATTAGTTAGGTTGAATAGTTCATTTAGCTAATTTGCTTTCTTAAAAGTATATCTATATAGATATATATAGATATCTATACCTATATTCTAATAAAATTCGAAAATTATTCTATATTCTAATATAAAATATAAAATCGAAATAAAAATAAAATCTTTCTCTTCACCAACCTCTAGTAAAAAAATGGATAGGAAAGATATCTTCCGATTATTTTAGAGAACGAATCGGGAGATATTAAGGGATTTTTTCAAATAGAGATAAGAATATAAGTTTGCAAATTAAAATGAATATGTTTTGATTCTATTTTATTCTATTTTTTTTTTGACTCTGTACCGGCAATTCCACTATTATTAGAATATTTTTATATTCTTGTATTTTTAGTTAATAATACAAAAGAAAATAATAGAAGAAAAATTTTGGAACAATAATGAAATAATTCCTTCATATTGATAGAGATAGGAGACAAAATTTACATGGATATCGTAAGTCTTGCTTGGGCTGCTTTAATGGTAGTTTTTTCATTTTCCCTTTCCCTCGTAGTATGGGGAAGAAGTGGACTATAAGGGTACTAATAATTGAGTTTAAGGGATCAAAGTACCCATTTTTTGTTTTCTACCGGGTTTTGATTACTGTTGAATTAGAGTATTTCATTTATACTAATTAATTGGATTCAAATTAAAAATATATCCGGATTTCAGAGTTCTATTATATTTTAGTGGTCTAATGTATTCTATGTATATTGTAGAAATAGAAAATACTCTTTCAATCAAACAAATATTTGAATTATTCCCATATTTATTCGTATTTGGAAAAAATCAACAAGGGAATCCAAAATAATAGGAAATTGATTCCTATTCCAACCGAATTCTTCGTAAAATTTCTATTTCGATGAACTGACTCTTACCTATATATATAGAAAATGAGGGACCGCGTAGCCCCCATTCCTACTTTTTTACCCCTCCCTCTTTTTTTAAATGATATTGAGATTGTAAAAAGAATCCGAAATCTAAAAAAATGAGAATCGGAAGAATAAGAGTTGTTTTTTGATTATTTCAGATTTCTTGGAATCAATACAAATTAAGTAGATGAAACTCAAAAAAAATGAAAAAATTTGGAACGCAATTCTATAAAATCCAGATAGTAGAAATTCATTTAATTTCTACTATCTGGATTACACTGATTGTAGTCCGATCATTTTTTTTAGACTAAGACCCTAAAATGAAAACCTTTTTCATTTTTTTTATTAAATCATTGATTATATTGATAAAAATTAGGGAGTCATATTAATATTAAGAAGTAATATTTAAGCGAAATTAGTCACTTTTACTTACCGTTTTTACGTAAATTATAAGTAAAAAAGCAGTAGGAACTAGAATAAACAGTGCAGTAGCAATAAATGCGAGAATATTTACTTCCATAATCTCTATATATGTTTTCTTTCTCTTCGATTTCCAATAAAAAAATTAGGGATTTAATCCCATAAAATATAGATGATAAATCTTTCATCGATAAATTCAACAATGGTATAAATTTGATTTCGATGATATTAAATCGCATCAATATCACGAATAACAATATCTGAGCTATCAAATTGACTCATCGTCGAGAATTAAATAGTATAACATAGGAAGATCTTTTATCCATACAAAATAAAACCCAAAAAACATTTCTTTTTGATGCAATTCAAAATTTCCTTTTCTTTTTTCGTCGAAACCTTTACCTTACATGAAAAAAGAAAAAAAGCAGAAGATATCCCTATTAGGAATAAGATTTTGTTTATTCTTTTGATTCCCTTTCACACAAAAAATGAATGGATGTCTTTTTTATTGGATTTGTATCCATCGGGACTGACGGGGCTCGAACCCGCAGCTTCCGCCTTGACAGGGCGGTGCTCTGACCAATTGAACTACAATCCCAGAGAAAAGGGTGTATAGCATACACATTTTTACGGTTTCTTTCAAAATTTTCTATTTAGGATTCGAACCATTTTGCTGTAGGATTTTTGTATATCTATCTATATATAGATAGATATAGATCTATATCCACTTTAGTGAGATCAACACAGATTACGTTTGTTATTGACAAATCGATTTTGAAAATTGAATCAATAAAAAAAGTTTTTTTATTTTAATATTTTCCTTATATTTTCGATTTACAGATCTTGATATGTATCTAGATTATTAGAAATATTCGAATTTGTGGAAATATGAAATAAAGAAAAAAAATGAATAGCATTTAGGGCTGTTTCAGATTTGGATTCTTCTGTATCAGAGCGCATCAATCATTTCCGGAGAACAATAAATGGGTTATAAAATTTCATTGTGGATCGTCAAATTCTTGGGCCGAGCTGGATTTGAACCAGCGTAGACATATTGCCAACGAATTTACAGTCCGTCCCCATTAACCGCTCGGGCATCGACCCAGGAACAGGAAGAATACATTTCAGTTTTTATTGAAAATTAAAGATCAACTTCCTTTCGTAACACCCTACCCCCAGGGGAAGTCGAATCCCCGCTGCCTCCTTGAAAGAGAGATGTCCTGAACCACTAGACGATGGGGGCATACTTGCCCGACCGCCATTATACTACGTTCATAGTATGAACAGTTTTTTGAAATTGTCAATATAATATAATAATATGATTCGATCCAAAAAATTTTTCCATCTTTCAGAATTCCATAGAAATCTAAATTTTGGATTCATCATTTAGATTTAAAATTTGTTTATTTTTATTTCAATTGTTAATAATAATAAAATAAAAAAAAATAAGTAATGCAAAAGAAAGTAAAATAAAGAAAAAACCCTTTCCAAGAATGATTGCTTTGTTGGAAAGGACGGGAGGTTAAAACTTTATTTCTTTCACTTTCTTTAGATTCTATAGGTATATTTATCCCTCATACTAAGCCGGCAAATACAAATTTGGTTTAGGGACAGGACAAATGGAATCCATTTAAAAATGATTCTATGAAATATTTGAATTGGTGAGTACATTTACGTAAAAATGAAATTAATTGGGTGTTATGATGAGAATGACTGCAAGAATACATTTGGAAATAATCCATTCCATTGATATTGATCAAATACAATATTAATCAATTCTTTTTTAACTATATTTTATTCACTAGGCAAATCCAATTTTTTGTTCTTTGATGAGTTGTTATGCAAATAATATATCTATCTATATATAGATATAGATTCTAATCCCATTTATTTCAATTTTAGAATAATATATATATTTTATATAATAAGTATATGCAGTAACAAATAGATGTACTAGTCATATTGGCAAGTTCCTTATTTAGGAATTGAATCAAATAGGGCCCTTTTAACTCAGTGGTAGAGTAACGCCATGGTAAGGCGTAAGTCATCGGTTCAAATCCGATAAGGGGCTTTTATTTTTTTTTCAGAAAAAACAAGCAATAGTCTTAATATTTTAAGGAAGAATAGAAATATTGTTGATATTTGGAAAAAAAA